TTATCATGCCCTTTTCGGATGAATCATATAGGTTTACGATTTTATCGACTAAAAAGGTTATAAAATGAATTGTAATTACAATAGAAACGATCGAAAAAGAAATATGAGTTAATATATGCTCTAAGGTTGAAAATATCATAAAAATTTTTAAAAAGAGGAGTCCCTTAATTATACAAAGGGAAATCGGGAATTGAATTCATTATAGGATCTATTTACTTTTTTTAGGAGATGACATGCCGCCACTCGGACTCGAACCGAGATGCTCTAGCACTGCTTCCTAAGAGCAGCGTGTCTACCAATTTCACCATAGCGGCTTGTCTTGAACTTATAATAGCCTATGAATAAGCAATCGTCTAGATTTTAGAATTCAATTGGGTGCAATATTTTTTAGGAAAGATTCAAATTCATAAATAAAAATTGGTTCAAATAGGTATTTGAAGGTTCATTATTTTAGGTTAGGGTCTTAGTTTTATTGTGTATTTTATACTCTCCTCGACTTGAACTCTTCTAAAACTATAAACTATATAGTACTACTATAAATTAAGAGATAGAACCCCCCACAAAAAATGTTTGTTTTAATGAATTGTTTTTGATTTATTTGATTTCAAAAATCAAAACCAAAAAATCCATTTCATCAATGAACAAAAAAAAAAAGAACCTGTTTTGGATCATTCAAAATTGACACATACTTTATCCAAAATAGCCTCGCTAAGTGTTTTTGAGTGGATTGATGGCGAGAGATATATGGGGTCCTATATAGGAATTCAGAGAAAATCCAAAAGGAAGAAAGTTCCACAAAGGAATTTAGAATTTTAATCAATTAGTTTCAATTATTTTAGTAACGAAAGATTTTCTGTCCGCCCTTTTATAGATTATAGAGAAAAAGGGGATCTATAGAAAAAAGAAAACCTTAGATTCTTGTAACAAATAGGTCGATGGGGAAAATAATACTCCCTGCCTTGGAAATGAGAAGATATACTAAAAAGAAAATGGAGTATCTTGTGTTTTTTGTCAAGAAAAAAAAGTATTCTTTTTTTTTCGAATTCGGTACGGTAAACAGAAAAATTCTTATTTTACATATTCTAAGAGAGGAACGATTCCCATTCCTATTGATTAACTCAACAGGGAATGGAAATCGGGAATTTGATTTTCGAAATCAAATGACTCGGTTTTTGAGTCAGGCCGATTCAGATTATTCCAACGTGTTATGTTTTATTACTTATTTTAACTTATTTTATTTGTTTGTTGCACAAAAAAACTTTTAGAATTCCCAGTAGAAAGAGATTTCCCTAAGGAAAACGCTTTTAACGCTGCCCCATACCCCTTCCTTTTCCAAAAATTTTTACGAATACGCTTTTTTGATGCAGAAGTACGTTTTTTTGGAACTGCCATTTAAATAAAAATTAAGAGATTACTCATTGGTATAGCTGGATGTGAAAGACATCTATTGTTCAAAAGAAATTTGTGCTTTCTAATTTATTATGTATTTCTTTTCTAGATAATATTTTTTATTCTAAAAATAAAAAAGAATAGATAAGATGGGTGAAAGATATGGGAAAATGAAATAAACTATTACTAAAAATAGTAAAAATAAGAATATTCTTTTTTTTAGTAACTTGTCAAACTCGGGAAAATATGCCTAATTTGACTCGAATTTGAAAGTTAGAAGGAGACTAGTAATTAATTTGACCAATTGTAACTTCTTGATTTGAATATTTGAAGTATTTAGCAGAAACTCAGAAAGAATAAGTAAAAAGAAATAAAAATTCAAAAATTCTATTTAAGTTGGTTTAAGTTAGTGCATATCTTCATTTTTTTATTGACTCCTTTCAAAAGAGGTAAGATCCGGTGAATCGGAACCAATTAATATTAATTAAGAATTAAAAAACTTTTTTTATGGAACAGACATATCAATATGCGTGGATCATACCTTTCCTTCCACTTCCAGTTCCTATGTTAATAGGAGTGGGACTTCTTCTTTTTCCGACAGCAACAAAAAATCTTCGTCGTATGTGGGCTTTTCCGAGTATTTTATTGTTAAGTATAGTCATGATTTTTTCAACTAATCTGTCTATTCAGCAAATAAATAGCAGTTTTATCTATCAATATGTATGGTCTTGGACCCTCGATAATGATTTTTCTTTAGAATTCGGCTACTTGATCGATCCACTTACTTCTATTATGTTAATGTTAATCACTACTGTTGGAATTATGGTTCTTATTTATAGTGATAATTATATGGCTCACGATCAAGGATACTTGCGATTTTTTTCTTATATGAGTTTTTTCAGTACTTCCATGTTGGGGTTAGTTACTAGTTCGAATTTGATACAAATTTATATTTTTTGGGAATTGGTTGGAATGTGTTCCTATCTATTAATAGGGTTTTGGTTCACACGACCTCCTGCAGCAAATGCTTGTCAAAAAGCGTTTGTAACTAATCGTGTAGGGGATTTTGGTTTATTATTAGGAATTTTAGGTTTTTATTGGATAACAGGTA